TGAACACCTATTGATTCTAACAACTGATTGCAGAGTTGATCATGCGGACCCTTCAATTCATAGATGTGGATCTCGGACCTATGAATGGGGATATTCCCGATACTCACAAAGAAAAGGGGAAGTGACTTGGACAAAAAGGGAAGTGACTTGGACAAAAAGAAACGAAGTGACTTGGACAAAAAGAGAAGTGACTTGGACAAAAAGAAACGAAGTGACTTAGACAAATCTTGTTTGTCGATAGCCTCGGACCAATCAATCGAATATTGATTAATACGGAATCGATCGAACACTACTTGAAAACGCTTCTTCTGTTCAGAAACGAAATCTTCCAAATGTTCCTGGAAATTCTTGCTCCCATTGGACCATTTGTATCTATATGCATCAGGATCCCGATTCATGGATCTCTCGGTTCGAGAAATAAGAGGATCAAACCATTTCTTCTGACTCTTTTTCAAATTCGATAAATGTTGGTTGATCGTATATTTCATTACAGTTATATGATTCAGAGTATCATTTCCTATTTGATCCCTTTGAATTCCATATTCGAAGTTGCGATCGGATCTATTCATTAAAAAGAATCGATTCGATACATTTCTTATGTACCCGTAGGTGCTATATTGGATTTGAATCAGATTTCGGATCAATCTATATTGATTGACTGCCTCCATTATGTTGTTGCTAGCAAATACCGCTGTTTTTAGTTTTGGATCTTCCAAATCATTCCCGCAGTGGATCCGGACCGATTTTTTTCTGATCCTTCGATAAAAAGATTCATTCTCTTCATAAAAAAGAGGAGGTAGAACCAATAACGATTTCTTTTTCGATTCATCTCTGGAGTTGAATACCTCATTCAAGAATTTTTTTTGATCCAACCCGTAGGAATCAATAGAAAAGGCAAATCCCCTATGATACACCAGATCCGGCTCGGTTATTGATAGAGTGAATAGATCTGCCATTTCTTGAAATCTCTCTTCTGATTCAAAATCGTGGTGTAACGTGTATCCCCCTTTGTTCCGGTCATGGAATAGATGAAATAAATCAAAAAATGGATTCTTGTTCAAGAATGAAATCTTATTGGAACTGTCCATATCCGATTCATCCTTCGGAACCATATCACATCCCGGATCTGATGAAATAGGATGAATTGAGACGGTTTTTTGTAAATACGTAATTATCTTGAATATATCAACCATTTCTTTATTTTCCGATCGCCTGGAAGGGACAAAAGAAACATCTTGTTTTTTCTTCCAAAATCTCTGATCTCTAGTGGACCTCTCAGTAGGATTCGAACCCAGATGAAGTTCTGACCATCTGTCAGAGAAAAAAGAACGAATTGATCTTGTAGGATTCCCAAGAAATTCTTCGATTTCTTCCGGAAGCAGATGATTATTCATCTGCTTCTCACGTTCCGTGAATAGCCGGGACATTGAGGAAGATCCAAAAAGGCATTTCGGGAATCGATCTGATTCTATCTCTGTTCGTTCCGTTTGAAGAAAGGAAGGATCCCAAAGAATCGATCTTTCTTTTAGTTGCTGAATCTCTGTTTGATCGATCAATGTGTGATATTCTGAATCCTCATTTCTAATGGAATCGAAATGATCTATGGATTGATCAGAAGATCCTTTCAATTGGCTAGAATCCGTTACTTGAACGAAAATAGATCTTGTGGAATCATATTGAATATTTGACAATACATTCCGTACCTTGCTAAAAAACCGATCCTTGTTTCCCAACCACACATTGTCTAACCACATCAAATTCTCTCTCGATACGTTCCTCAAAAAATCCAATTCGTGCTGATTCTTCCCCCAACTAACGAAGAGATCTTGGCGGAATTGCCACATATGAAATTGAGCACAATTTTGCAAAGAAATACCCCACTTGTTTCTCGAGAAGAGATGGGAAACATGCTCAATATCATTTGATTGAATAGTTGCCTCAGCTCCTTGCTGTTTGAAGAAACCCTTCCCTTCAATTGGTCTTTTTTCACGAAAAGCAGACATGAGATAACAAATCAAGTCTTTCCCTAAGATTTCGAATAGCTGTCCCGAATTCAAGTTGATTATGTTTCGCTTCTTCCTCGGAGAAAGACGATCAAACAATTCCCAATCATGGTCCTTGCGGATCGGATCATCCATATAGGATAAAAAAGGAAACTCCAGATATTTGCTATCTTTCTCTTTGAATGAGATCTCAATTCCAGCTACGGTTTCATTAGATATCTTACAACTAAAATCCCTCTTTTTTCCGATCCGGTTCCTCCACCATCGCGAACTCCGCATGATACACTTTTTATTTATTGGGAGAACCCAAGTAATCTCTTGCGGATCCATGAAACAACTCTCAGAAATCTTTTTCCCTTTTGGAAGATACAGGAGCGAAACAATCAACCTATTGATATTGGAAGACCAAAAAGATTCTTCCAATGTCTCATTTCTGGGTCCAATGGAATTCATAGGTATAGGAAGAAGCCCCATCAAATAGAGATTTTTTCTTTCGA